TAAAACGAATTTCATGTTCTCCTCTTGCGTATGTATATATAATTCAAATAGAGAAAATATAGAATTTTGCATCTTTCTATATCTCCATCTCCCAACAAGTCCCGTTTTTCCTAAGGATCCTTGCTCTTGGATCGGATTCTAACGAATCGTTCGGGAATTTGTAAGACACTTTTGTTTTATTAAAAAAAACAATTAGATATTCAAAAAGAAATTCGAAGCTAAGAACAACCGAAGAAAAAAAATCAAATAAGTAAGAATAATAAATAATAAAGAAAATGGATTATCATAGATATATTTCATGGAGAAGGATGCCTTTATTTAGTTCTATATTCCTTGCACTTAGCATAGATACTCATTTAGTATACTGATATACAAATTAGAATATGATACGAATTAGAATATGAATTCTAATTATTATAGGATATCTTTATACCAATAATAGGTACAAATTTTAAATCGAGGTACCCTTTCTATGACAATTCTCAACAATTTTCCCTCTATTTTTGTGCCTTTAGTGGGCCTAGTATTTCCGGCAATTGCAATGGCTTCTTTATTTCTTCATGTTCAAAAAAATAAGATTTTTTAAATCCGATGGGGTCAAATGTCATCTAGTTTTTTTTTCAAGACTTAACGAACACAGATATCAATTTAGTAGAATATTGTATAAGACTAAGAGGTGGCTTTCTCGAAACATAAACGAAAGAGCTTTTATGCATGCGGAAACATGATATATAGGTAAATGAATTCTAGCTATTTTCAACAATAAGCAGGATCCGAGTTCATGTCTGCGATGAAAGTCAATGTATCTATATGTATGTAGCTAGCTATAGGGAATCATATGAAAGGGATGCTCTTATTTTATTATATCTAACCAATTCGATGAATTACTGCTAAAAGTTCACATCAGAATAGTACTAGTTGATGAGAGTTACTTCGGAAACAAAATAAAGTAAAGTCAAATTTATTTTAGTTATTCCCTCAATTCCAAGAAAATGCAACTGGATCTAGTATGTATGAATTGGCGATCAGAATATATATGGATAGAATTTATAGCAGGGTCTCGCAAAACAAGTAATTTCTGCTGGGCCTTTATCCTTTTTTTAGGTTCAGTAGGATTCTTATTGGTTGGAATTTCTAGTTATCTTGATAGGAATTTGATATCTTTATTTCCAGCTCAGCAAATCAATTTTTTCCCACAAGGAATCGTGATGTCTTTCTATGGGATCGCGGGTCTCTTTATTAGTTCCTATTTGGGGTGCACAATTACATGGAATGTAGGTAGCGGTTATGATCGATTTGATAGAAAAGAAGGAATAGTGTGTATTTTTCGTTGGGGATTTCCTGGAAAAAATCGCCGCATCTTTCTACGATTCCTTATGAAAGATATTCAGTCCATCAGAATAGAAGTTAAAGAGGGTATTTATGCTCGTCGTGTCCTTTATCTAGAAATCAGAGGCTTGGGGGCCATTCCCTTGAATCGTACTGATGAGAATTTGACTCCACGAGAAATTGAGCAAAAGGCTGCGGAATTGGCCTATTTCTTGCGTGTACCAATTGAAGGATTTTGAAAAATGAACTGAAGAATAAATGTTTTCTTAGCAGGAGGAAAAACCCAATAATCCTCTTTTTTCTATAGCATAACTTACTTAATTGAAGTTTCTTCAGAACGCCCGGTTGGACAAAAGCAAGGCAAATGTGTACGGAACAGCCATAACATAAAAGGAAAATGTTTTTTTTGTCTACAAAAAAAATTGTTTGTTTTTTTCGTATGGAAATCCCCACTCAACTTAATTTTAGTAACAAAAGAAGTAAGAAATCAAAATAATAGATTCATCTCATATATCAAAACATTTCGGAATAAAAAATTGATCTTTTTCTTTTCACTATTTGGAATTGATACGTTAGATATGGATAGATCATATCTTGTAAATTATCTCTAGTTTCTTTTGTCAATCGACCCTTTTCTTTTATCCTTTCTTTTGTCTTTCTTAATGAACAAAGAATTGGATCTCGTAGAATGAGAACTTGTCTGTCTTTTTTTTCCACTAATTTTTGATCATCACAATATTCTTCCATCACAATATTCTTCAGAAAATTATCTCAAAAATTCCTGGACTATGCTTTGGGGCCGGGGAGCCCGCGAATTTTTTTTTCGAAATATTTGAGATTTTCATTTTTAATAGAAAGGAAGTTCTTTCATTTCGAAATCCGAATAATATTCATTATTTGAACATTCATCGAAAGAGGGAATTGCTTCGAATATTTGATCAATTGAGATATCTGGAAACAATATTTTTTATTATTTCTTCATTCAAATTCAAAGTGGATTCTTCTTCTATTTCTGTATTTTTTCTACACTGGATTCGAGCACTAACCGCCGAATCACAACTAAAAAACAGAGACTAGATTAATAGGCGCGATACCTTGTAATACAACTCATGCTTAATAGAAATCGTAGATCGCATCGAATCTACGAATGAGGTGGTTCATTAACAATTCACAGATGAAAAAATGACAAAAAAGAACGCATCCATTCTCCTTCGATATTTTTCATCTATAGTCTTTTTAGTATTTTTGCCCTGGTGGATCTCTCTCTCATTTCAAAAAAGTATGGAATCTTGGGTTACTAATTGGTGGAATACTAGGCAATCCGAAACTTTTTTGAATGATATTCAAGAAAAGAGTATTCTAGAAAAATTCATAGAATTAGAGGATTTATTCCTCTTGGACGAAATGATAAAGGAATTTCCGGAAAGACATCTAGAAAAGCTTCGTATAGGGCTCCAGAAAGAAACAATCCAATTGATCAAGATGCACGATGAGGATCATATCCATACGATTTTGCACTTCTCGACAAATACAATCGCTTTCGTTATTCTAAGTGGTTATTCTATTCTGGGTAATGAAGAACTTGTTATTCTTAACTCTTGGGTTCAAGAATTCCTATATAATTTAAGCGACACAATAAAAGCCTTTTCGATTCTTTTAGTAACTGATTTATGTATCGGATTCCATTCTCCTCACGGTTGGGAACTAATGATTGGCTATGTCTACAACGATTTTGGATTTGCTCATAATGATCAAATTATATCTGGTCTTGTTTCCACTTTTCCAGTCATTCTAGATACAATTTTTAAATATTGGATTTTCCGTTATTTAAATCGTGTATCTCCGTCACTTGTAGTGATTTATCATTCAATGAATGACTGAAAAACGATTCACTGATCCAATTATAATCTTTGTACATAAGCAAAGCATTCAAAGTCATACTTACCTTACTTTTTCTACCCATCCAGAGGATTCCTCCCAGATTCCAGTAATCTTATATTCCAGTAAAATTATTTCAGTAAATAGCAGCATCGCGGATAGGGAACTATATTAGCGACCTACCAAATTTTATTGTAGAAATTTTCGGGATCAACGATTGGACCATGCAAATTAGAAATACCTTTTCTTCGCTAAAGGAAGAGATTACTCGATTCATTTCCGTATCGCTCATGATATATATAATAACTCGGGCATCCATTTCAAATGCATATCCCATTTTTGCGCAGCAGGGTTTTGAAAATCCACGAGAAGCAACTGGTCGTATTGTATGCGCCAATTGCCATTTAGCTAATAGGCCCGTAGATATTGAGGTTCCACAGGCGGTACTCCCTGATACTGTATTTGAAGCAGTTGTTAGAATTCCTTATGATATGCAACTGAAACAAGTTCTTGCTAATGGTAAAAGGGGGGCTTTGAATGTGGGGGCCGTTCTTATTTTACCGGAGGGGTTTGAATTAGCCCCCCCCGATCGTATTTCGCCCGAGATGAAAGAAAAGATAGGGAAGCTGTCTTTTCAGACTTACCGACCCACTAAAAAAAATATTCTTGTGATCGGGCCTGTTCCTGGTCAGAAATATAGTGAAATCACTTTTCCTCTTCTTTCCCCGGACCCCGCGACTAATAAAGATGTTCACTTCTTAAAATATCCAATATACGTAGGTGGGAACAGGGGAAGGGGTCAGATTTATCCCAACGGGAACAAAAGTAACAATACGGTTTATAATGCTACAGCTGCGGGTGTAGTAAGCAAAATCATACGAAAAGAAAAAGGGGGATACGAAGTAACCATAACAGATGCATTGAATGGACGTGAAGTGGTTGATATTATCCCTCCAGGACCAGAACTTCGTGTTTCAGAGGGCCAATCTATCAAACTTGATCAGCCATTAACAAGTAATCCTAATGTGGGTGGATTTGGTCAGGCAGATGCAGAAATAGTACTTCAAGATCCATTGCGTGTCCAAGGCCTTTTGTTCTTTTTTGCATCTGTTGTTTTAGCACAAATTTTTTTGGTTCTTAAAAAGAAACAATTTGAGAAGGTTCAATTGTCCGAAATGAATTTCTAGATCCGCGGCTTTATCAATTATCAACTTTCTAAAAAAAACCAAATTCTTCTTGGCAATTATGTTATGTATGATCAAAAAAATTATCAAAAGTCTTTTGCTTTTTTATATTTTTTTTCTACCGAATGTCGGGAATTTCTTGTACTGTACTCCTAAATCATAGTATATATATTGTGAAGAAGGCTATTTGACTTTCCCCCTTCTTTGTTTTTCCAATCCAAATTGGAGGGGTGTGACTATGTCACTATTATCAGATTTAAATATCATAGAATGTGTCAATAGTTTTCTATTCTATTCTAATAGAATCAAATTCGACTAGAACTAGACATAAGATAAGTAAGCGGAGAATAGAAAGAGAGGAAGGATAAATGAGGGGAACAGGGGATTCGAAAAGGGATTATTCGTCGTACTAGTCTTCGACACCCGAAAGGGATGTGGCAAATTCCCTTTCGGGTGTCGAAATAATAATGGTTCTTGATTCCATTCATCATCCTATTCGTAGTTTCTATTTTTTTCCAGGTTTATCAGAACTCCTTTTTGGATTTCTTACGTATAATTAAGTAGTGGTAAAACAAACAAAAATAAATGGAAAGTTGTTGAGCAAATAGA